GGATTGAGCCGAATACAATACACAATACAAAGATACTTTCTCTATTGAATATATATTGAATTTCATTTTGTTATTAATAGCTAAAATAGAATAGCTAAAATAGAATAGATAAATATTTATCTAGATATACACCAGGTCTTAAATAAAAAAAGAAAGATAAGGAACAAAAATGAAACGTTTCTATTCTTGAGTTGTATCTATAATGAATCCTATGGATCTTTTTGATTTGTATATTTTTTTGATTTGTTTGTTTTCTCGAGTGTATTCTTTTTTCAACACGAATATTGACAACAGTGTATCAAACAAATATAATCCGATCGTGAATAAATGGATCGATTTACTCATGTTACATAGGTTTTTTTGACTTCATCAAATGGTGGATTCGTTGGATTTTGTTTGATACAAACAAGAAGTTTTTGGGGGGAAATATTAAATAAAATGAAAATAATGTATAACATAGTAGTAGACAAAGAAGTGGTCTATCATTTTTTCTTTCTATATTTTCCATTTTCATTTTTATGTCATATTTTCTTTGATTAGAGAATTCCATTTTTTTTGTTTTTATTGCGATTGGATATACACATCTTTTTTTCATTTGATTAGGGTTGCTAACTCAATGGTAGAGTACTCGGCTTTTAAGTGCGACTCCATTTTTTACACATTTCTATGAACGAATTGGTTCATCCATACCATCGGTAGGGTTTGTAAGACCACGACTGATCCAGAAAGGAATGAATGGAAAAAGCAGCATGTCGTATCAATGGCGAATTCTAAAAATCTTTCATTCGTATTGGACCCCGCCCACATTTTTGTTTGAATTGTTGGCTCGGAACAAATGAATTCAGTTGGGTTGAATTAATAAAGGGATAGAGCTTATCTGCTCCAATCATAGGGAAACAAAAAGCAACGAGCTTTCATTTTTTATTTGAATGATTACCCCATCTAATTAGACGTTAAAAAAAAATTAGTGCTTGCTGTGGAAAAAGTTTTTCCCACGAATGGGTTTTGGATTTTTGTTATGAGTCCTAACTATTAGCTATTCTCCATTATGTTATGGGGTAGCAATAAATGTGTAGAAGAAAGAGTATATTGATAAAGATATTTTTTTCCAAAATCAAAAGAGCGATTGGTCCAAAAAATAAAGGATTTCTAACTAGCTTGTTGTCCTAGAACAATTAGATGGAACAAGCGAGGAGAGATAGTCCATTGATGGGTTTTACTTGTTTTCTAGGTATCTATTCATATTTGTTTTTTATTGGAATTCGGATATATAATAGAATACCCTGTTTTGACTGTATCGCACTATGTATCATTTTATAATCCAATGAATCTCTGATCCTTTGACCAAATAGAATTTCTAAAATGAAGGAATATCAAGTATATTTAGAACGAAATAGATCTCGCCAACAGGACTTCCTATACCCACTTATTTTTCGGGAGTATATTTATGGACTTGCTTATAGTCATGATTTTAAAAGATCCAGTGTTGTAATTGTAGGTTATGACAAGAAATTTAGTTTACTAATTGTAAAACGTTTAATTACTCGAATGTATCAACAGAATCATTTGATCATTTCTGCTAATGATTCTAACAAAAATCCATTTTTGGGGTATAATAAGAATTTTTATTCTCAAATAATATCAGAGGGTTTTGCCACCGTCGTGGAAATTCCATTTTTCCTACAATTAAGTTCTTCCTTAGAGGAGGCAGAGATCGTAAAATCTTATCAAAATTTGCGATCAATTCATTCCATTTTTCCCTTTTTGGAAGATAAATTTACACATTTAAATTATGTGTCAGATATACGAATACCCTATCCTATCCATCTGGAAATCTTAGTTCAAATCCTTCGATATTGGGTGAAAGATGCCCCTTTTTTTCATTTATTACGGTTGTTTCTTTATCATTTTTGTAATTGGAATAGTTTTAGTACTCCAAAATCTACTTTTTCAAAAAGTAATCCAAGATTCTTCTTGTTCCTCTATAATCTTTATGTAGGTGAATATGAATCTATCTTCCTTTTTCTACGTAAAAAATCCTCTCATTTACGATTCAAATCTTTTAGCATTTTTTTTGAGCGAATCTTTTTTTATGCAAAAAGAGAACATCTTGTAGAAGTTTTTGCTAAGGATTTTTCGTCTACCTTAACATTCTTCAATGATCCTCTCATTCATTATGTTAGATATCAAGGAAAAACCATTCTGGCTTCAAAGAATGGGCCTCTTGTGATGAATAAATGGAAACACTATTTTATCCATTTATGGCAAGGTTTTTTTGATATTTGGTCTCAACCAGGAACGATCCATATAAACCAATTATCCGAACATTCATTTCACCTTTTAGGCTATTTTTCAAATGTTCGGTTAAATCGTTCAGTGGTACGGAGTCAAATGCTTCAAAAGACATTTCTAATCGAAATTGTTAGCAAAAAACTTGATGCAATACTTCCAATTCTTCCTCTAATTAGATCATTGGCTAAAGCGAAATTTTGTAATGTAT